GTGGAACTCATTTGAAAATGAGTAGTTCGGATACAATCGAACTTTTGATGGATCCAGGTACTTGGGATCCAATGGATGAAGACATGGGATCTCTGGATCCCATTGAATTTCATTCGGAAGAGGAACTTTATAAAGATCGTATTGATTCTTATCAAATAAAGACAGGATTAACGGAGGCTGTTCAAACGGGCATAGGTAAGCTAAACGGTATTCCCATAGCAATGGGAGTGATGGATTTTCAGTTTATGGGGGGTAGTATGGGATCCGTAGTCGGGGAGAAAATAACTCGTTTGATTGAGTATGCATCCCATCAATTTATACCTCTTATTTTAGTGTGTGCTTCTGGAGGGGCACGCATGCAAGAAGGAAGTTTGAGCTTGATGCAAATGGCTAAAATATCTGCATCTTTATATGATTTTCAATCTCATAAAAGGTTATTTTATATATCCATCCTTACATCTCCTACGACTGGTGGGGTGACAGCGAGTTTTGGTATGTTGGGGGATATAATTATTGCTGAACCCAATTCCTACATTGCATTTGCAGGTAAAAGAGTCATCGAACAAACATTAAATAAAACAGTACCCGAAGGTTCACAATCGGCTGAATATTTATTCCATAAGGGTCTCTTCGATTCAATCGTACCACGTACTCTTTTAAAAAGCGTTCTGAGTGAGTTATTTCAGCTTCATGCTTTCATGCCTTTGAATAAAAAGAATACAAAATGAAATAAAGTCGAAAATTAGTGAGTTACATCCTTTGCACTGATAGACAATACTCACTTTTTAGATACACAGGTTCCTTATAGGATACAGGAATTATATAAATTTTATAATAAATCTATATTTGATTTGACTTTTGATATGTCCTTATTTTTAACTATAAACAGCAGGTACTCATCCTATGACAATTCTAAATTTACCTTCTATTTTTGTTCCTTTAGTGGGCCTAGTTTTTCCGTCAATTGCAATGGTTTCTTTATTTCTTCATGTTCAAAACAACAATATTGTTTAGATTCCATAGACTCCCTGGTGCCAATCTCATTCATTTTTTTTGAATATCTAGTTTTATACTTGGATTACACAAATATTTAGAAATATTTAGTGTAATATGAAAATTAAATTCATTTGGGTGATTCTCTCTATTCTAATAAAATGCTAACAAAACGTAGATATTGTATGAATTGGCGATCAAACCATATATGGATAGAACTTATAAAAGGTTCCCGAAAAAAAAGTAATTTCTGTTGGGCCTTGATCCTTTTTTTCGGTTCATTAGGATTCTTATTGGTTGGAACTTCCAGTTATCTTGGTAGGAATTTGATATATTTATTTCCGTATCAGCAAATAACATTTTTTCCACAAGGGATCGTAATGTCTTTCTATGGAATTGCAGGTCTCTTTATTAGTTCCTATTTGTGGTGCACAATATCATGGAATGTGGGTAGTGGTTATGATCAATTCGATAGAAAAAAAGGAATCGTGTGTTTTTTTCGTTGGGGATTTCCTGGAAAAAAGCGTCGCATCTTATTCCGATTCCTTATTAAAGATATTCAGTCCATCCGAATAGAAGTGAAAGAGGGTCTTTTTAATCGTCGTGCTATTTCCCTTTATATGGAATTTAGAGGTAAAGTGGCAATTCCCTTTCTTATTCGTACAGATGAGAATTTGATTCCACGGGAAATTGAACAAAAAGCTGCTGAATTGGCCTATTTCTTAGGTGTTCCAATTGAAATGAACTGAAAAATTGCCAAGCAGAAGGAAAGTGAAGGAAAGTAAGGAATATAATTTTGTCTATCATATAAATCATCACTCGCTGATTTTTTTAGAGCGCTCATTCGAACGAACTAATATTGCATAATAGAAATTTACCCAACATTAACTAAAAAATAGAAAAAAAAAAAAAAAAGATTCATCCCATAAATCAATTTCTTATTATTTATTAATTTATATTTTTTATATTTCGAGATTAAAAGACGAATTGTTGAATCACAAAAAAACAGGGTATTTTTTTACCTTTAGATGTAAATCCCGGACTTGATCGAAATATTAGATCGTAGGATAGAGTCGAATGAAGAGTGGGTGGGTTCATTAACAAAATTCACAGATGAAAAAGGGAAAAAAAGCTTTTATTCACATTTTATATCTTGTATCGATTTTTGTATTTTTGCCCTGGTGGATCTCTATCTTTTTTAATCAATGTCTTGAATATTGGGTTCTCAATTGGTGGAATACGAGACAATCCGAAAATTTTTTGAATGAGATTCAAGAATTGAGTATTCTAGAAAAATTTATAGAATTAGAGGATTTCCTCCTGTTGGAGGAAATGATAAAGGAAGATCCGAAGACACCTTTACAAAAACTTCATATCGGAATCTACAAAGAAACGATTCAATTGATAAAGATGCATAATGCGGATCATATTTATGCAATTTTACACTTCTCAACAAATATCATTTCTTTCGTTATTTTAATTGGTTATTCCATTTTTATGGGGAATG